TGATTGTATAGTGTATCGGCCTATACCCGCTATGCACAACTCACAAAATGGAGGGTTATTCTATCTTTCATCATAGAACAATTATTCCATGCTTTTTCTTCTTTGGATCATAATTTAAGAAAAACTTCTCGAATTGTCCTAATCCGCAAGAAAAATTCTTTGATTCTTTTCTTCAACTTCGATCAAATCGGAATATTTCCTTTCATTCTTATACTACTTTATTTGAATGAAATCGAATCGTATTCAAGTATTTCTTATTTGTTATCGACTCCTGCCAAAAAGAAAAAATTGAAGTAGAAGGTCATATCTGTTTTTTAATGAGTCTGCTTTTATGTTATTTTGTACTGTACAATTCCTTTGTTTGTGGGATCATTTTCTCACGAGAGGTAATGAAAAGAATTATAGAATGGATTTTTCCCTATGCCTAGATCGCGGATAAATGGAAATTTTATTGATAAGACCTTTTCAATTGTAGCCAATATCTTATTACGAATAATTCCGACCACTTCAGGAGAAAAAGAGGCATTTACCTATTACAGAGATGGTGTGATTTGATTATCTTTTTATTTACGGCCTTCGGTCTTAGGAGAAAGAAAGACGATTCGGGATAGAAAAGAACGAAAAAATATTATTGAAAAAATCTACGCTTGTTGAAGGTGAAGTTTATAGATAAAACAATTCCTTCTGTCGTGTATCCCCGATTAATGCAGCCTCAGATGCTTCAATTGTCGATTCTAGTATTGAGCGAAAGGTTACACCTATGGGTTCTGTATTGCAGGTCAACCCTACTACACTAGTACCAATAGGCGGCATACGGGAAGAGGCGCTACACCTAGGAATCAACAACACGAAAACTTTGTTAGAAATTTCCCCTTTTCCTTATCGGGATCGGGACTAAGAAGAATGGTTGGGATAACAAACATCCATCTCGTTCGTATTTTGGATACCCTTAGAACCATCGAAGACTGTTGAAGTGATTAATTCCTGGAACTTAAGGGGCGTTGAGAACAAAGAAATTGTTGGAGTTTACAGTTTTATCTAGTACCAGTACCAACACACGTGATGTTAAGAAAAGAAAGATCTTTTGCAGGAAGGTTGGCTAGAGATTTCTTGTAAAAACATTAGCCCCACTCAGTTCATAATGAGAATAATACATGGAATCAAAAAAGATTGAAATATTCTCCTTATGCACATAAGGGAGGAGCCGTATGAGATGAAAATCTCATGTACGGTTCTGGAACGGAGAATTCTTTGAATCGAATGACGACCGTAACGGATGTCAGCTCAATCTGAAGGCAATTATGCGGAAGCTTTACAGAATTATTATGAAGCTATGCGACTAGAAATTGATCCCTATGATCGAAGCTATATACTCTATAACATAGGCCTTATCCATACAAGTAACGGAGAACATACAAAAGCTTTAGAATATTATTTTCGGGCACTAGAACGAAACCCGTTCTTACCACAAGCTTTTAATAATATGGCTGTGATCTGTCATTACGTGCGACTATCTCGACTATAGAAAGAAAAAAAAAAAGGAAAAGAAAAAAAAAGGGGGGGGGGGGGGGGAGAAAGAGCAAATACACTAATAAATACTAGCAAAAAATAGTCTTTCTACATATGCATCGTGCAAAAAACGATTTTTATCAGCTGTAGCAAAGAAAGAAACTTCATAGAAGTCGAAATATGAAGAAATCAATATGCCTAGATAGTTTATTCTATGGATAAAGGATCTAATTGAGAGAGGAAGCACCGTAAAGACCAATTCGCGAGGTTTTGGGCCGATGCCGATCCAATAAGAACTGCTTATTTATGTCATGATATGAGATAAAAGTAAGGAATCAACTTATGTAATAAAGTCGATCCCCTAAGGTATTGAGCAGCGGTGTAGCATCAGATCCCAAAGACAGTAAGTCGTTTCTTTCTTAGGAAGAAAAGACTTTTTCAAAGATTCTATATACAATTTTATATGAAAGCGAGATAGATACCTTTCAGAAAATTCTAACGATAGTGGAAATGCTTATATGTTATTCTTCTGACGGTGGGAGAAAAGATAAAATGAAAACTGATTATTAATTTAATGAAAAGTCAAGTTTGAAACTCATGCTCATGGAATTAACCTCTTTTGGTTAACCCGCGAAAAAAAGTATAAAGATAGATCTATGAGAAATCTCATTCAATTCGATTGCGATTGCGATATAGTAGATTAAAAAAAACTGGGACACCAAAAGAATTGATTGCCGAGCCGTATGAGGCGGGAAACTCTCAAGTACGGTTCTAAGGAAAGGAATTGACCCGCCTATTCCGACCGGGGGGAACAGGCCATTAGACAGGGAGATTCTGAAATTGCGGAGGCTTGGTTCAATCAAGCCGCCGAGTATTGGAAACAAGCTATTGCGCTTACTCCTGGTAATTATATTGAAGTGCAGAATTGGTTGAAGATCACGGGGCGTTTCGAATAAGAACTCTCTGTTTATTTATTTCTTTAGATATCTAT